AAAAGAATTTAATTGTGTCAACCGAAAACTTAACATTATTATCACAAGAATTGCAAAACCTTACGGAAGCCCTACTATTCTTGCAGAATTTATAGCCGGTCAATTAAAGAATAGAGTTTCTTTTCGAAAAGCAATGAAAAAAGCTATTGAATTAACTGAACAAGCAGATACAAAAGGAATTCAAGTACAAATTGCAGGGCGTATTGACGGAAAAGAAATTGCGCGTGTCGAATGGATCAGAGAAGGTAGGGTTCCCCTACAAACCATTCGAGCTAAAATCGATTATTGTTCCTATACAGTTCGAACTATCTATGGAGTATTAGGCATTAAAATTTGGATATTTATAGACGGGGAATAATAAACCTTTACTTGTCTTTCCCTTCGATCCAGCGATGGGACAAAAAAAAGAGAAATTAGTTCCTTTTTATTTTTCTGTTCAATCAAAACCAAAACGAACAATTTTTAATTCTATAGGGTTGAATAAAAATTCGATTGACCTTTTGAAATAATTGCTATGCTTAGTGTGCGACTCGTTGGTTTTTTAGAATTAGATTAAAAAAAAAGACGAGTCTCTTAGTATAAACTAATAACTTAACTATACAACTAATGACCAACTCATCACTTCGCATTATCTGGATCCAAAGAACCAGTCAAGATATGATATATCGATCATATCACTGTAGCAACTGAAAGATTTTTTGCATAAACAAACAAAAGAAAAATAAATCTGATTCTACGCGGATTCCAAGTTGTGAAGCGAAATAGAGAAGAAAGATGTGGATAAATGGAAGGGTGAAAGAAAGGGAGAAAAAAACAAAACCAATGATAAAAAATTCCATACAATATGTAAGGTCTATGAGTCATCTCATAAAATAAAAAGCAGTGTAATAAAGCATTAATACGGATTCGTAAAAAATAAAATGAATCTGTTCCTAGAACAAAAAAAATAAGAGCTTCGAGCCAATAAAGACTAAGAAAATTGGCTCAAGAACAAATTTCATTATGAGCTCCATTGTAGAAATCCGACCTAACCATTAAGTAAGAAGCGATGGGAACGATGGAACCTGTGAATCCAAATCTATTGAAAACAGATTCATTGATCGGGATGGCGAAACAAACCATAGACAAATTCATTCATCTGTTGGGAAAAGTCATGAGCTAACCCTACAACTGAAATAGCGACGAAAAGAGTAAATATTCGCCCGCGAAAACTTTATTTTCTTGGATTGATCATTTTTGGTCAATCCAATAGTATAGGATAAAATAAAAGGCAAAACAAAATAAAGATTCGTTAGAACATTATAAAAATAAAAAAGAATACAATATTTCAAAATTTAAAATAGAAATATTAATATGTTTAGTTATCTAAAAAAACAAGATATAGAAATCAATAATAAAATAGTCAAAGTTTGTATTATTCGCGAGGAGCTGGATGAGAAGAAACTCTCATGTCCAGTTCTGTAGTAGAGATGGAATTAAGAACCAAGCATCAATTATAACCCCAAAAGAACCAGATTCCGTAAACAACATAGAGGAAGAATGAAGGGAATATCTTATCGAGGTAATCATATTTCTTTCGGTAAATATGCCCTTCAGGCACTTGAACCTGCTTGGATCACGTCTAGACAAATAGAAGCAGGTCGACGAGCAATGACACGAAATGCACGCCGCGGTGGAAAAATATGGGTACGTATATTTCCAGACAAACCGGTTACAGTAAGACCCGCAGAAACACGTATGGGTTCGGGGAAAGGATCCCCTGAATATTGGGTAGCTGTTGTTAAACCAGGTCGAATACTTTATGAAATGGGCGGAGTCACAGAAAATATAGCCAGAAGAGCTATTTCAATAGCATCGTCCAAAATGCCTATACGAACTCAATTCATTATTTCGGGATAAAAAAATACGAATCAAAGGAAATAGGTCTTGGGGATACAAAAACAATCGCAGGTGCCGGTTTCCTTCTTTGGACAAACAATATTTCTTTTTTTCTTCGCCCTTTTGCATTGAAAGAATAGATTCTAAAAAAATGATATGATTCAACCTCAGACCCTTTTGAATGTAGCGGATAACAGCGGGGCTCGAGAATTGATGTGTATTCGAATTATAGGAGCTAGCAATCGTCGATATGCTCATATCGGTGACGTTATTGTTGCTGTGATCAAAGAAGCAGTGCCAAATATGCCCCTAGCAAGATCAGAAGTGGTCAGAGCTGTAATTGTACGTACTTGTAAAGAACTCAAACGCGATAACGGTATGATAATACGATATGATGACAATGCTGCGGTTGTCATTGATCAAGAAGGAAACCCAAAGGGGACTCGGGTTTTTGGCGCGATTGCCCGGGAATTGAGACAGTTAAATTTTACTAAAATAGTTTCATTAGCTCCGGAGGTATTATAAGGTATTATAAAATGAGACCATCATATGGTTAAAGTAAGGTATTTGAAAGAAAGAGATTAAGAGATATATTCAGATTTTTTAGTAGATTGTGTGTCACGCATATGCCTTTAAGAATTCAAATTCATAAAAAAATAAGTAAAAAAACAAGAAAGACATGTTGATTATATCAAAATTTGGGAGCACCAAGAATTTTAATTCATCATGGGTAGGGATACTATTGCTGACATAATAACCTCTATACGAAATGCTGATATGGATAGAAAAAGAGTGGTTCGAATAGCAGCTACTAATATCGCTGAAAATATTGTTAAAATACTTTTACAAGAAGGTTTTATCGAAAACGTGAGAAAACATCAAGAAACCAAAAAGGATTTTTTGGTTTTAACCCTACGGCATAGAAGGAATAGGAAAAGGCCCTATAGAAATATTTTAAATTTAAAACGCATCAGTCGGCCTGGTCTACGAATCTATTCTAACTACCAACGAATTCCTAGAATTTTAGGTGGGATGGGAATTGTAATTCTTTCCACTTCTCGAGGTATAATGACAGACCGAGAGGCCCGACTAGAAAGAATTGGCGGAGAAGTTTTGTGTTATATATGGTAATCCTTCTAATATCCGAATTGGATCCGAAACTTATTATTCGTGAAAAAAAAAAAAGAAAAGAGGCGGGTTGTCTAATATGGTTCCTCCTCCATCAGTTGATACTTCAAGGAGGCTTTACCTGGAATGAAAGAACAAAAATGGATTCATGAAGGTTTAATTACTGAATCCCTTCCCAATGGTATGTTCCGGATTCGCTTAGATAATCAAGATATAATTCTAGGTTATGTTTCAGGAAAGATCCGACGTAGTTTTATACGGATACTGCCAGGCGATAGAGTCAAAATTGAAGTAAGTCGTTATGATTCAACCAGAGGACGTATAATTTATCGACTTCGCAATAAGGATTCGAAAGATTAGGTGTTTTTATCAACTTCAACATTCCTTTCGTGGGAATATTATTCCAGAAGAAAAATGTAAAGAAACCTATTTTCTTCCAAAAAGTAGATTCAGAATTAAGATGAGGAATGCCAAATATGAAAATAAGAGCTTCGGTTCGTAAAATTTGTGAAAAATGTCGACTAATCCGTAGGCGGGGACGAATTATAGTAATTTGTTCCAACCCAAGACATAAACAAAGACAGGGGTAATCAGACTTGTTAAAATACCCGACGGAAAAGTCAAAAGAGGGATCTTTTTTGACACGAAATGGATATATCCATATATCTCTGACTCATATTTATGAGATGAAAAAATATGGCAAAAGCTATACCGAGAATTGGTTCACGTAGGAATGGACGTATTGGTTCACGTAAGAATACACGTAGAATACCAAAGGGGGTTATTCATGTTCAAGCAAGTTTCAATAATACTATTGTGACTGTTACCGATGTACGGGGTCGAGTGGTTTCTTGGTCCTCTGCCGGTACTTGTGGATTCAAGGGCACAAGAAGAGGCACACCGTTTGCTGCTCAAACCGCAGCGGGAAACGCTATTCGTACAGTAGTGGATCAAGGTATGCAACGAGCAGAAGTCATGATAAAAGGACCCGGTCTCGGAAGAGACGCGGCATTACGCGCTATTCGCAGAAGTGGTATACTATTAACTTTCGTTCGGGATGTAACCCCTATGCCACATAATGGCTGTAGACCTCCGAAAAAACGACGTGTGTAGAAATAAAAATTGAAGAGATTTCAAGAGAAACAAGAGAAAAAAATGATTCAATGATCCGATCAAATAATATTACTATGGTTCGAGAGAAAGTAACAGTATCTACTCGGACACTACAATGGAAGTGTGTTGAATCAAAGGCAGACAATAAGCGTCTTTATTATGGACGCTTTATTCTGTCTCCACTTATGAAAGGTCAAGCTGACACAATAGGTATTGCGATGCGAAGAGCTTTGCTTGGAGAAATAGAAGGAACATGTATCACACGTGCAAAATCTGAGAAAATACCACACGAGTATTCTACCCTAGTAGGTATTCAAGAATCGGTCCATGACATTTTAATGAATTTGAAAGCAATTGTATTGAGAAGTCATCTATATGGAACTTGCAACGCGGCTATTTGTGTCAGGGGTCCTGGATCTGTAACTGCTCAAGATATCATCTTACCGCCTTATGTAGAAATCGTTGACAATACACAGCATATAGCTAGCTTGACGGAACCAATTGAGTTGTGTATTGGATTACAAATAGAGAGGAATCGCGGATATCTTATAAAAACGCCAAATAACAACTTCCAAGGCGGAAGTTATCCTATAGATGCTGTATTCATGCCTGTTCGAAACGCCAATCACAGTATTCATTCTTATGGGAATGGGAATGATAAACAAGAGATACTCTTTCTTGAAATATGGACAAACGGAAGTTTAACTCCCAAAGAAGCACTTCATGAAGCCTCCCGGAATTTGATTGATTTATTTATTCCTTTTTTACATACAGAAGAAGAAAACTTACATTTAGCGGACAATGAACACACGGTTCCTTTACCCCCTTTTACCTTTCATGAGAAATTGGCTAAACTAAGAAAAAACAAAAAAAAAATAGCA